ATATCGACAGATTCCCGCGTAGTCCAAAGAAAAAAAAGATCCAATTTCATCTCTATCGAATTTTAATATCAGAATAGTGGATATAATTATGATGCAATGGGTTAGGTCCACTTACTTTTTATTTTGTTGATTTCTAATCGATTTAATTGGAATAATGGAAAATAGGAAAGGAATAGTAATATTTGAAGATTTAACGAGACGACTTATCCTTACATTCATTATAATATTTAATATAATATTTATAATAATTATATTATTTATTATATTATTTATATTTATTATATTATTTATTTAATATTTTTTAATATTTAATAATTAATTTAATAATTAATTTAATAATTAATAATATACATTATAATTAATAATATATATTATTTTAAATAAATAATATATATTATTTATTTAATAATTAAAAATATATTTTAATATATTTTTTATTTATTTTATTTAATAATATATTTTATTTAATAATATATTTTATTTAATAATATATTTAATTTATTAAAATAGCAAATTTATAACCATACTATAATTAATTATAATGTTATAATTTTGCTTATATATTAAAATATTAAATTATACGGTTTGTTACTTTTTTTTTTTATTACTTTATTACAAAGATCAACAATATCTTTATTCGCACTTCAAATATGAATACTACTGCCGTAGTTTTATGATTTATGAAAAAATCAAAGCCCCTTATCGGATTTGAACCGATGACTTACGCCTTACCATGGCGTTACTCTACCACTGAGTTAAAAGGGCTTGTTTGATCCAATTGCTGAATAAAGACACTATGAGTTTAGTATATATACTTATTATAATAGATGTACATAGATATATCTTATAATAAGTATTAAGGGTTCATTCAGGAATGAAAAATTTTCTTTATCCAGTAAAAGTAAATTAAATAATTTAATATAATTTAATATAGAGTATATAATATAGGTAAAATAAAACGGTTTATTGATATTGGATTTGATAAATATCAATACAATGAATTGTTTCAAGACTATCCTAATTGCCATCATAACTAAATTCATTTGAGTGATACATGTATCCACTAATTTAACATAGATCCAAGATATTTCATTGAATCATTGATAAAGAGATTCGGATAAAGAGATTCGGCGTGGCCTTTGAACCAAACTTTTATCGAAAAAAATTGTATAGAAAGAATCGTGAAAGACGGAAAGATCCTTCGTATCGAGTCATACCATTCCATTATATTGACAATTTTAAAAAACTATTCATACTATGAACATAGTATGATGGCGGTCGTGCAAGTCTGCCCCCATCGTCTAGCGGTTCAGGACATCTCTCTTTCAAGGAGGCAGCGGGGATTCGACTTCCCCTGGGGGTAGGGTACTACGAAAGGAAGTTGATCGTGGATTATCAATAAGCCTGGAATTGATTCTTCCTGGGTCGATGCCCGAGCGGTTAATGGGGACGGACTGTAAATTCGTTGGCAATATGTCTACGCTGGTTCAAATCCAGCTCGGCCCAATAATTTGCCGATCCGCCATGAAATGATATAATATAACCCATTTGTTGCTCTCCAGAAATGCCCGATCCCCCAATCCCAATACGGAAGAAATCCATTTTATGATATATCTATACCACTATTTATTTACTCTCTTTTTACAAGAAATTCTGATCTTGCTAATGATCTAGATTCATATCAGGATCCGTAACTATAAAGTAAAGTTTAAGGAAAAGAGTAAATAAAAAAAAACTTTTTTGATTGAACGAGTGATTATCCAATTGATTTGGCAATAACGAAAGGATTACTAGTAATACCGGCTGCTCTCACTAAAGTACATATACATATGGGTATCGATATATCACACTCGCAGCTCTGTTACAACACGCCAATTCTAATCGAAATTGAAAGGGTTAGAATGAAACCATAAAAATATGTATACTTTATTTTATTATGGTATTTACTTGGGATTGTAGTTCAATTGGTCAGAGCACCGCCCTGTCAAGGCGGAAGCTGCGGGTTCGAGCCCCGTCAGTCCCGACGAATCCAAATCCAATAAAAAACTATATCAATTTATCTCTCTATTTTTTTTGAAAAGAAGTCCAAATAACATAATTTCATTCCCAACAGTGATCCCTCTTCTTTTTTTCTTTTTCGTTTCACATTTATCATCAACCAAATGGGGGAATTTCCATTTCTTCGACTAGTACCGATTCGATTGATGGGAGAGAGGCATATGTGGATTAGTACAATTATTATATTATTAGAATCAGATTCAGGATTCCACGGGATACCGTACTGTACTGGGTCTGGCTTTTTCAATTACTCCCGATCTGTGAAATATGAAATAGAGTAGAGTATTGTATGTTTCCCGGGAGTACATACATAAATGGAATTTGTACAATATAAAAAAAATTGAACATAGTTACTGTGTTGTGTATAGAATAGTATAGAATACTTTTTTTTTAAGATTAAAATAAAAGTATATCCTTTTCGGGCCCTATTTTGTGTAACCTCAATTTCAAATTTTACTAATTTGAAATAATCTATCTCATTCAAATTTCGCATTGAGCTTTTGATATATGTGTCCCATTACTAATCCAATGAAAGAGGATATTCAAAAAATAAAGATCAAACAAGGATCACTTTTTTATTAGCGAGATAATGAATTTTTTTTTTATAAGGGTTTTTCCTTGAAAGAACAAACTTTTTAAATTTATATATAAATATAAATATATAAAAAAATAGAAAAAATAGTTAATTTGATGGAATATTCGATTTTTTTATACCGGAATTTGTACTCGTCTTTATCATACTTCTTTTGTTTTCCAAGAAGATTGGATCATTAAAAAAAGGAGTTTATAACTTAGCTCCTTCCTTTTTTTCATTGAGCTTCTATTGTTTGTTGGGGTTTGTTTAGAACCAATGGTAAGTGGAAAGGCGGTTAGATGATACTTCATCAGATGATTGTACAAAGAGGGCGTTAGGTTATAGAAAAGAAAGAATGGAAAAGAATGATAAATAAATAAAGGAATTATTGATTGTATCGGGAATCAAATTTTGAGTTCAGTATGGATAAAAGATCGTCCTATGTTATACTATTCAATTCTTGACGATGAATCGATTTGATAGCTCCGATATTGTTATTCATGATATTGATCCGATTCGATATCATCGAGATGTAATGCATCCCATTGAATTTACAGACGAAAGATTTATTATCTCTATGGGATTAACTCCCGAGTTATTGCGAATTAAAGAAAAATTAAACAATGAGATTATGGAAGTAAATATTCTCGCATTTATTGCTACTGCACTGTTTATTCTAGTTCCTACTGCTTTTTTACTTATAATATACGTAAAAACAGTCAGCCAAGGTGATTAATTTGAATTAAACTTGATTTTTTATTTCTTATCAATAATTGCAGAGAAGAAAAGGATAAAAATTTCGCGTCTTAAATGAAATGGGCAGACTAGAATCAGTCGTATTCTATGAGATACGATAGTATGGTAGAAAGATTCAGATATTTCTTTCTACCATACTATCTAGTATTGTTATTGTAGTGTATAAAGTTGTATTGTAATGCGGGTTAATTTAATATAGATTAATATAGATCAATCTACAATAGTATCATCATATTCCTTTTCTATATATATAGAAATCGATTAAATTACGTATATATAATATATTTAAATTACGTATATATAATATATATAGTGATAATGTATATTATATAGTATCCCAATTCTATTTCTTTGTCTATTTCTTCTATTTCTTTGTCTATTTCTTTGCTTTATCTATTTGTATTTAATTTGTGTTGATTTGAATTAAATTAATTTGAAATAATCGAAAGCGACTTTTACGATTAGAATTCCTAGATTTCTGATTATTTTCAATATGAATCCCGATCGAAAGAATCAATGACTTCTTCGTCGGAATGCTAACTAAAAGATTATTTTATTATACCCATCGAAGAAGTCATTGATTGAGGAGTTGACAAATGATCCATGGGAACTTCTTCGGATTTCGAAAAGGATTAGTAAAACCCGTCGACTTTTAACATTTGAACCATGATATGAAATGGGTTCAATAAAACAAGCAAAACATAAATAAAATTTCTAAAATAGTAAAACTAAAACAAGCGGCGCAATATGTGACTCGCCCAAGACAATATTTTAGGATGTGCAGTATCTCGTTGGACAACTACTATGTTGTTTCCCAATGTGTATCCACGTAATGGAATAACCGAATTGTTTTCTCTTTGATCTTTGAACAGTAAACAAAATAAAAAAAAGTTCCGTTCTTCCTCATGGTCCATATCTAACTTTGGTAAGAGTCAGTTCATCGAAATAGAAAATTTATGAAGAATTCAGTTGGAATAAATTTCCTACCATTTGTATTCCTTTTACTTTTTTTACTTTCAAAATACGAACACGGAAATAATTGAAATATTTCTTTGATTGAAAGAGTATTCTTCATATATATTTATTATTCATAGAATACATTACTCAACTAAAATCCAAGAGAATTTCGAAATGAAGATATTTTTCATTTCTATTTCAATTTAAAAATAAAATTTTAAATTGAAATAGTGAAATTTTAAATAAAAAAAACTTTGCCGAACGATCTATAAAAAAAAAGTGATACTGTTTAGTTCCTAAACTCAATTAGTAGTACTTCTAGAGTCCACTCCTTCCCCATACTACTAGTGAAAGGGAAAACGTAAAGACTACCATTAAAGCAGCCCAAGCGAGATTTACTATATCCATGTGAATTATGTCCTCTATCTCTATGAAGGAATTATTCAATTATTGTTCACTAATAAATAATAGGGGAATCACTGGCGCAGAGTCAAAAAGTTATTCTGACCCAACACCGTTGATGAAACAATCCAATAAATCCAATTATAACAAGTTCTTATACGATTTCTAGTATAATTAGAAAAGATTAAGCCCAAGCAAAATATGCGAAAACCCCCTTGGAAGTATCAAAGAAATGATACTAACATGTAGAAAA